GTTCATCCCACACGTACACGCCATGGGCATCCTGCTTTTCTATGTTATATCGACTTGTATGTAACTATTAGGAGTGAAAATATTATACATAATGTGACTATTCCACCCAAAAGTTTGATTTTAGTTCAAAATGATCAATACGTCGAATCAGAACAAGTGATTGCTGAGATTCGCGCGGGAACATACACTTTAAATTTTAAAGAGAGGGTTCGAAAACATATTTATTCTGACTCAGAGGGGGAAATGCACTGGAGTACTGATGTATATCATGCGCCGGAATTTACATATAGTAATGTACATCTTTTACCAAAAACAAGTCATTTGTGGATATTATCAGGAGGCTCGTGCAGATCCAGTGCAGTCCCTTTTTCACTCCACAAGGATCAAGATCAAACGAACGTTCATTCTCTTTCTGCTGAAGGAAGATATATTTCTAGCCTTTCAGTAAATAATGATCAAGTGAAACACAAAAGTTTGAACCTTTCTGGTAAAAAAGAAAGTAGTATTCCTGATTATTCAGAATTTAATCGAATCATATATACGGGTCATCTCATATTTCCTGCTATTCTCCATGATAATTCTGATTTTTTTTTATTGACAAAGAGGCGAAGAAATAGATTCATCATTCCATTCCAATCGATTCAAGAACGAGAGAAAGACCTAATGCCCAGTCCCGGTATTTCGATTGAAATACCCATAAATGGTATTTTTCGTCGAAATAGTATTCTTGCTTATTTCGATGATCCTCAATACAGAAGAAAGAGTTCGGGAATTACTAAATATGGAACTGTAGGGTTGCATTCAATCCTCAAAAAAGAGGGTTTAATTGAGTATCGAGGAGTTAAAGAATTTAAGCCAAAATACCAAATGAAAGTAGATCGGTTTTTTTTCATTCCCGAGGAAGTGCATATTTTCCCCGAGTCTTCTGCCATAATGGTACGGAACAATAGTATCATTGGGATAGATACACGAATTACTTTAAATACAAGAAGTCGGGTAGGTGGACTGGTTCGCATGGAGAGAAAAAAAAAAAGGATTGAACTAAAAATATTTTCTGGAGATATCCACTTTCCTGGCGAGATGGATAAGATATTCCGACACAGTGGCATCTTGATACCACCGGGAACGGTAAAAAAAAATTCTAAGGAATCCAAAAAATTGAAAAATTGGATTTATGCCCAATGGATCACACCCACCAAGAAAAAGTATTTTGTTTTGGTTCGACCCGTAATCATATATGAAATAGCGGACGGTATAAATTTAGCAACACTTTTCCCCCCAGATCCATTGCGGGAAAGGGATAATCTAGAATTTAGAGTTGTAAATTATATACTTTATGGAAATGGTAAACCAATTCGGGGAATTTCTGGCACAAGTATTCAATTAGTTCGGACTTGTTTAATGTTGAACTGGGACCAAGACAAAAAAAATTCTTTTATCGAAGAGGCTCACGCTTCTTTTGTTGAAGTAAGTGCAAAGGGTCTGATTCAAGATTTCCTAAGAATCAACTTAGTGAAATCCGATACTTCGTATATCCGAAAAAGGAATGATCCATTAGGTTCGGGATTGATCTTTGATAATAGTTCGGATCGTACCAATATCAATCCATTTTATTCTATTTATTCCAAGGGAAGGATTCAACAATCATTTAGCCAAAATCAAGGAACTTTTCGTACGTTGTTGAATCGAAGTAAAGAATCCCAATCTTTGATAATTTTGTCATCATACAATTGTTTTCAAATGAGTCCATTCAACGATGTAAAATATTACAATGAAATAAAAGAATCGATTAAAAGAGATCCTCTAATTCCAATTAGAAATTCGTTAGGCCCTTTAGGAACAGCCTCTCAAATTGAGCATTTTTATTCATTTTACCATTTGCTAACCCATAATCTGATTTCGTTAACTAAATATTTGCAACTCGACAATTTAAAACAGACTTTTCAAGTATTTAAATATTCTTTTATGGATGAAAACGGAAGAATTTATAATTCCGATACTAACATACTTTTGAATCCATTCAATTTGAATTGGCATTTTCTCCATCATAATTATAATCATAATTATTGGGGGGAACCATCCACAATAATTAGCCTCGGGCAGTTTATTTGTGAAAATATATGTATAGCCAAAAAAGGATCACACCTAAAATCGGGTCAAGTTATAATTGTTCAAATGGACTCTGTAGTAATAAGATCGGCGAAGCCCTATTTAGCCACTCCAGGAGCAACTGTTCATGGACATTATGGAGAAATCCTTTCCGAAGGAGATACATTAGTTACATTTATATATGAAAAATCTAGATCTGGTGATATCACGCAGGGTCTTCCAAAAGTGGAACAAGTCTTAGAGGTGCGTTCGATTGATTCAATATCGATGAACCTAGAAAAGAGAGTTGAGAGTTGGAACGAGTGTATAACAAGAATTCTTGGAATTCCTTGGGGATTTTTGATTGGTGCTGAGCTAACTATAGTGCAAAGTCGTATCTCTTTGGTTAATA